TGATCTTTGATAAGAGGCCAGACCGCACCAGTATCAATCCATTTTATTCTATTTCTTCCAAGGCAGGGATTCAACAATCACTTAGCCAAAATCAAGTAACTATTCGTACGTTGTTGAAGAGGAATAAGGAATGCCAGTCTTTTATAATTTTGTCAGCATCTAATTGTTTTCAAATGGGTCCATTCAACGATGTAAAATATTACAATGATGTAATAAAAAAAGAATCAATGAAAAGAGATAGTCTAATTCCAATTAGGAATTCCTTGGGACCTTTAGGATTAGGAAGAACCCCTCAAATTGCGCATTTTTATTCATTTTACCATTTAATAACTTATAATCAGATCTCGGGAACTAAATATTTACAACTTGACAATTTCAAACAGACTTTTCAAGTGCTTAAATATTATTTAATGGATGAAAATGGTAGGGTTTCTATTTATAATAATCCCGATCCGCGCGGTAACATCGTTTTGAATCCATTCAATTTGAATTGGAATTTTCTCCATCATAATTATTGTGAAGAAGCGTCTAGAATAATTAGCCTTGGGCAGTTTATTTGTGAAAATTTATGTATATCCAAAAACGGACCGCACTTAAAATCGGGTCAAGTTCTAATTGTTCAAATTGACTCTGTAGTAATAAGATCGGCTAAAGCTTATTTGGCCACTCCGGGAGCAACCGTTCATGGCCATTATGGAGAAATCCTTTACAAAGGAGATACATTAGTTACATTTATATATGAAAAATCGAGATCTAGGGATATAACGCAAGGTCTTCCAAAAGTGGAACAAGTGTTAGAAGTGCGTTCGATTGATTCAATATCGATGAACCTAGAAAAGAGAATGGAGGGTTGGAACAAGAGTATAACAAAAATTATTGGAATTCCTTGGAGATTCTTGATTGGTGCTGAGCTAACTATAGTGCAAGGGCGTATCTCTTTGGTTAATAAGATCCAAAAAGTTTATAGATCTCAGGGGGTGCAGATTCATAATCGACATATAGAAATTATTGTGCGTCAAATAACATCAAAAGTGTTGGTTTCAGAAGAGGGAATGTCTAATGTTTTTTCACCCGGAGAACTGATTGAATTGTTGCGGGCGGAACGAACAGGGCGCGCTTTGGAAGAAGCGATCTGTTACCGAGCTATCTTATTGGGAATAACGAAAGCATCTCTAAATACTCAAAGTTTTATATCCGAAGCAAGTTTTCAAGAAACTGCTCGAGTTTTAGCAAAAGCCGCTCTCCGGGGTCGTATCGATTGGTTGAAAGGTCTGAAAGAGAACGTTGTTCTAGGGGGGATGATACCCGTTGGTACGGGATTCAACGGATTAGTGCAACGTTCAAGGCAACATACCAACATTCCTTTGGAAACCAAAAACAATAAACTATTCGAGGCAGAAATGCGAGATATTTTGTTCCACCACAGAGAATTATTTGATTTTTTCATTTCAAGGAATTTACACGATACACTGAGAAAATCATTTCGAGGGTTGAATGATTCCTAAGAGCGGATTCACCCCCTTTCTTTTTAGCTATTTGTATTTGCGGTCATTTTTTTATTTTTTATTTTTATTTGGTATATAGTAATAAAGATAATAAAATAACAAATAGAATAGAAAGAAATTAATATTAATGGTTTGAATCGTGTATCAATGGCCAATATCCGTTAGAGGTAGAAACGAAGGTTCCATCGGAACAATTATTTATTTCTATTTCAGGGCACCCCGTCTCTCTTTTTTTTAATAAAAAGAAAGGAGGTGCGGATAAATAAATGACAAGAAGATATTGGAACATCCATTTGGAAGAAATGATGGAAGCAGGAGTTCATTTTGGTCATGGTACTAGTAAATGGAATCCTAGAATGGAACCTTATATCTCTTCAAAGCGTAAAGGTATTCATATTATAAATCTTATTAGAACTGCCCGTTTTTTATCAGAAGCTTGTGATTTAGTTTTTGATACAGCAAGTAGGGGAAAGCAATTCTTAATTGTTGGTACCAAAAATAAAGCAGCCGATTCAGTAGCACGGGCTGCAATAAGGGCCCGTTGTCATTATGTTAATAAAAAATGGCTAGGCGGTATGTTAACGAATTGGTATACTACGGAAACGATACTTCATAAGTTCAGGGACTTGAGAACGGAACAAAAGATGGGGAGACTCAATCGTCTTCCGAAAAGAGATTCAGCTATGTTGAAGAGACAATTATCTCACTTGCAAACATATCTGGGCGGGATCAAATATATGACTGGATTACCCGATATTGTAATAATCGTTGATCAGCAAGAAGAATATATGGCTCTTCGAGAATGTATGATTTTGGGAATTCCAACGATTTGTTTAATCGATACAAATTGTGACCCAGGTCTCGCTGATATTTCGATCCCAGCAAATGATGACGCGATAGCTTCAATCCGATTAATTCTTAACAAATTAGTATTTGCAATTTGTGAGGGTCGTTCTAGTTATATACGAAATCCTTGATTCATATTAATAATGAATAATAAAATAAAAAAATTATTTTGGGAACTCCATAGATTTATGAAATCGGTTATGCTTCCTAAAAGAGATACAAGTAACTAGGGATATTATGTAATTAATTGGTATACAAATATATATAAGTCAACTAGGCAAGTCGAAAAAAGAGAAGGTTGAATCAAAATAATTCTTTTTAAAGTTCTATTTTTTTCAGAGGGCAATATGAATGTTCTATTATGTTATATCAACACACTAAAAGGCTTATACGATATATCCGGTGTGGAAGTCGGCCAACATTTCTATTGGAAAATAGGAGGTTTTCAAGTCCATGCCCAAGTAATTATTACTTCTTGGGTTGTAATTGCTATCTTATTAGGTTCAGCCATTATAGCTGTTCGTAATCCACAAACCATTCCTACTGACAGTCAGAATTTCTTCGAATATGTTCTTGAATTCATTCGAGATGTGAGCAAAACTCAGATTGGCGAAGAATACGGTCCATGGGTTCCCTTTATTGGAACTTTGTTTCTATTTATTTTTGTTTCGAATTGGTCGGGTGCTCTTTTACCTTGGAAAATCATACAGTTACCTCATGGGGAATTAGCCGCGCCTACAAATGATATAAATACTACTGTTGCTTTAGCTTTACTCACGTCAGTAGCATATTTCTATGCGGGTCTTAGTAAAAAAGGATTAGGTTATTTTGGTAAATACATTCAACCAACTCCAATCCTTTTACCCATTAATATTTTAGAAGATTTCACAAAACCCCTATCACTTAGTTTTCGACTTTTCGGAAATATATTAGCTGATGAATTAGTAGTTCTTGTTCTTGTTTCTTTAGTACCTTCAGTGGTTCCTATACCCGTCATGTTACTTGGATTATTTACAAGCGGTATTCAAGCTCTTATTTTTGCAACTTTAGCTGCGGCTTATATAGGCGAATCCATGGAGGGTCATCATTGACTAGTTTTCGAAATAGTCTTTTTTTGGTTTAAGCCTTACGCAATATATGTGCGTATCAAGGTAATCTGCTTAAGGAGCATAATATATAAAAATAAATAGATAAATTATATAAATATAAACTATATAAAGTATAGAAGTAATAGTCAAAAATAAGATATTAGCGGTATTAGGGAATTGCAACAAACAAAAGGGGAAGTAAAAAAAAGGAAAGAGATCGAAAAGATCTTTTTCCTAAAATTCCAGTTCGGTCTATTTATCCCCCCCCCCAATGAATACTATCTTTATATTGTTTTGTTCATTTAATTCCAATATCCAATATTATTAGATATTAGTAATCATAATCTGAATAATAATTAGGATTGTAATACTTATAGTATTATAGTGTGCTATTTTAAAAAAGATGCTATTGTTATATAGAAGAATTCCCATTCAAGTTGATTTCATCCAATTAAACGGTTGACCAAAAGAGAATTTTAATAAATAATAAATTACCTGAACTTAGATCAATCAAATACTTCTATTTCGATGCAACGATTCGATCTAACGAATTTGTCCATGTAGATTGATTGTACCTGCGTCGGCGAGTAAAAAAGAAAAAATAAAGATTTACAAAAAACTTCAAATTTATAAAAAAAAATGGATTGGTTAGGGGGGGCCGAACTAGATGTATGTACTCTAATTAGTATAAGACAACTCTTGTGAATGTTTCGAAGAATGATTCTATAATCCGATTGAATGTAAGATATGAATGGTTGATTTACGTTATCCAAGAAACACATGTATATGTAATATTAGATATTAATTAGTTATATATGTAATATCTAAGCGGCTCTATTACTGTGAATTTAGATAGGAATTCCAATGGAATCCCCTCCATTTCCTTTGTAGTTGTGAATTGAATATTAAATGAATAAAATAAAGTGACTATTGAATAAAGAGATTCAATCAAGAAAATAAGAAAAAACGAAAAATTCAAAAAGAATGGTATGGATTCAAAAAAATTCTGTGAATAAAAACTAAAAAAGAAATATCGAAGCCGTTCTGATAATTCAATAATAATATTATTACTTCAATTCCGAGTTCTTATTTCCTTCGACTGTATAGATCTTAGCGATGGAATAATTAAGTCATAATTTATTGGTTGATCGTATCATTAACTATTTACTTATTTTGGTGTGAGGAACTTATCATGAATCCACTGATTTCTGCCGCTTCCGTTATTGCTGCTGGGTTGGCCGTCGGGCTTGCTTCTATTGGACCTGGGGTTGGTCAAGGTACTGCTGCGGGCCAAGCTGTAGAAGGGATCGCGAGACAGCCCGAGGCGGAGGGAAAAATACGAGGTACTTTATTGCTTAGTCTGGCTTTTATGGAAGCTTTAACAATTTATGGACTGGTTGTAGCGTTAGCACTTTTATTTGCGAATCCCTTTGTTTAATCCGAAAAAAAAAAATACGTATTTTTTATTAGTTTATTTCCTTGGACTTACTGCTTTTTTTGAATTAGATTAGGATTTCACTCCTCCAATTATTTGGTGGGACACTAACCCATGGGAAGGACT